ATAGACGGCTCATTGGGATAGATATAGATGAACAATACCCCCCCTGGAACCGTATAGGAAGTTTTCTCCTCGTACGGCTCGAGAAAAAATGATTTAATTCGAAGTTTTGCCTATGTATCTAATTCTAATAAATAAGAAATTAAATGACAAATGGACCTATAAAATGAATATCAATTAGACTATGATTTCAGTCTTTTTCTTCTTGAAAAATGAAAAAGAAACAGTTCGTACTCATAACTCAAATCGGATAACTCTTAAATAGCTCAAAGGAAAATCTTTAGTCAATTTCATTTATTGAGTAGTCTTTACTCCCTTTCGTTTATCCCGGTTAAACTATTTCAAATTCTATTTGGATTCTTTAGTCGGATCCAGTTATTAAGACTATCGAGAGAATTAACAATTACAAAGGGTGTTTCCTTGTTTTTAAACCCTTTATTCTTATTTTTAATCATTGGGTTTAGACATTACTTCGGTGCTTCTTAATCCTTTCAAAGTGGTAGCAACATACCCTTTTTGATTTCTTTCTATCAAAGAATCCTATGGATGGTTGATTCTAGCATGATACACGTTGAATCGAAAATTTTGGATCAATTTCAACAAGTTTTGCTTTTGAATTGGAAACTTGCTCGAATTGGATCCTTTCAATTTTCCATATATTTACGAAGTTGTTCCAGTTGATTGGCATTAACCCTAGATCCTTGCCCCTGAGAAATGAATTAATACTTTCTGTTCGAGCTCCATCATGGACTATTTACATTACAACCCGACAAAAAATGAAGGGTTCAAGTGTAACAGAACAAACAATGTCGAGCCAAGAGCACCTCATTCCTAGACAAATTTAAAATGATGGATGTAAAAATCCACAATGGGTCATATCCTTCAAGTCGCACGTTGCTTTCTACCACATCGTTTCAAACGAAGTTTTACCATAACATTCCTCTAATTTGGAACCGGTATACCGGTATGGAATTGATTCAATCATGGAATCATGAATAGTCATCGGTTCAGCTGTCCATAGACATCGTAATCTATACCTTTTCTTCTATATATGAATATATGAAACAAGATTTTTCTGAAAAAATCTTAGTAAGACAACATTTTGAACATATTTAACATACTAATTACTAATAGAATATATAGATAATAGAAAGAAAAAAGAAATCTATATATAGAAATATATAAATAAAATAATTAAATTAAAATAATATTAATTTATATTAATAATAATTATAGATATATATTAATATAAATAAAAATGAATAAGTTTTTGAATCTACATTTTCAAGTGACTTAATAGGATAAATTAAATGATTTTCTACTTTTTCAAAGATTCCAAATCATTAAAAATTTTTCTAAGTGAAATTCACTATTTAATTTAAATTAAACATCATTATTTAATTTGATTGGATTTGAAGAAAATTGGACAAAAAGCATCGCCTTTGATCTTTATAGGAAGATCAGTCTTTCTTTTTGAATTGACTCATCACTAATTTCAAATAAAAATTTGAAATAGATCAAAGAAAAAAAGAAAGAAATCCATTTTTTTTCATGAGAATGAGATGTAGAAAAAATAATGTAAGTTAAGATTTGAATTTTGATTTTTTTAATAAGATTACGAAAATCAAAATCGAAAAAAAATAGGGAAGGTTTCTCATATCTATCAGATAGACTGAACAATTGTCACTGTTTGTTATAGATATAGTATAAATACCATACTATAGAACATGGAACTTGATCGTTTGTTAATGAAATTCAAGCAGACACAGATGCTTAAATTTCTAATTAATATAGCCTATGCCTATCCACCCCCCACTTTTTTTTATATTATGATATAGTTTATATGGGAATAATGCAGTATAAAAAGTGGATCCGCGCTGGGACGGAAGGATTCGAACCTCCGAATAGCGGGACCAAAACCCGTTGCCTTACCACTTGGCCACGCCCCATTTCGATTGCTAATCGACACTAAGAAACAATAATATTGTTATTGGTTGTTTGTCAACTACAGCCCAAATAAATATCTAAATATATATCTAGATATAGAATCTATCTATAGAATATAGATCTTCTATATCTATAGAATAATAGAATAGACCGGTACTAGGATTTTGATACATATAGATACAGAATTCAACTTAATTTATTGATCATTACATAGAATTCAATTAAGATATTGTATGAAAGTATGATTTCTTCTATTCTCCTTTGAGAATTGGAGAATTTTTGGTTGGATGGATTCAAAGAAAAGAAGGATTTTTGTCTATCTTACCTTACTTTCTTTTTCCTTATATCAAAAAGGCAACCAAAATGCAATTATCTCCAAGAACAAAATGTCTGTTATGCTTAATATCGTTAGTTTGATCTGTATTTGTATTAATTCGCCCCTTTATTCGAGTAGTTTTTTCTTCGGCAAATTGCCTGAAGCCTATGCTTTTTTGAATCCAATCGTAGATGTTATGCCAGTCATACCTCTGTTTTTTTTTCTCTTAGCTTTTGTTTG